CCGAAACCCCCAGCGGAGGGCCAATGACCCAAGGAAACGAAAGAATCGGTTACATTTTTCATATGCTTTCCTCTTATAGATAGGACTAACAAATTTGAACAGAGTTCCTTTTGTATCACTTCGCCCCCCTTTTTTTATTGATTTCTTTTTTATTATTATTATGAATTTCCTTATTATAAATATGAATAATTTTTAATAAACATTTTTTCTAAATTCCCAATCTATTTATTAGTCCCAGGTCTCATGTCAATTGAGAAATACCTCGTTCGTTGCAACACTTCCTAAAAGTAAAAAAAAAAAAGTTTCCATTAAGAATAAGAATGGGAGGGAAGAAATCGAGTGGGTCTGCTATGTTAATTCCTCATCCTCAAATCAATCCATCCCGGGGGATATTGTATCAACGAAGAAGTGATTGTAGGGATGAAGTTTTGATATAATTCGACAAGCCCGCGGCAATCAAATAAGAAAATTGAAGTATGTATTTTTCAATTTATAGGATTAAACAAAAGGATTCGCAAATAAAAGCGCTAATGCCACGACCAGTCCGTAAATCGTTAAAGCTTCCATAAAAGCCAGACTAAGCAATAAAGTACCTCGTATTTTACCTTCTGCTTCTGGTTGTCTCGCGATACCTTCTACGGCTTGTCCCGCAGCAGTACCTTGACCAACTCCAGGTCCAATAGAAGCAAGTCCTACAGCCAATCCAGCAGCAATAACGGAAGCAGCAGAAATCAGTGGATTCATATTAAGTTCCTCGTACAAAAAAAAAAAAAAGAAATGGTTAATGATACAATCAACCAATGAATTATTACTTAACATCACTAAGACCTATCCGGAAAAAAAAAACTAAGAACTCTGAATTGAAATGACAATATTACTGAATCATCAGAACTACTTCGATATCTCGTTTTTAGTTCCTATCCATGGAGTCTTTGTAAATCTATACGATTCTAATTCTTCCATTTCTTTGTTCCGAACCATTCCATTCTTTCAATTCTCCGCTCTTTCTCTTCGATATGCTTGACTTCATTTGTTTATTCATTCAATCCACAGTTACAGATAAAACGGAAGCGCTTGCATTGGCATCCATCTAAATTCAGTGGGATGGGAAATATATGGGTAGCCCATATATAACTAGTGAATATCTAATAGCACATATACATGTGTTTCTTTCATAATGTAAACAAACTATCTGTATCTTGTATTGAATCGGATTCTAGAATCATTCTTCGAAACATATACGGGGATTGACTTATAGCCCTTACATATACCTAGCTAGACCTACCTAACTTAATAATATATATAGTTTTTCTTTTTTTTTTTTTGTTTAGGCGCACATCGGAAACAGATAACATAACAATTCTTATTTAAATTATGAATCGTAATTGACTGAATGAACAAATATAAATAGAATATCGATTGGAGAGGTATGACATAAATGGGCCAAACAGGAATCTTAGGAAAAAGATCTTTTCGATCTCTTTCCTTTTTTTTTTTTACAATTCTCTAATATCGTACATTTTTTTTTCTTGCTCCTACTCTAGATCGTATATACCGGTATTTGTATATATCATGTTCCCCGAGTCAATTATCTTGAGACGCCCATGAGTTGGGATAAGCTTCTTTTTTTTTTTTTTGAGAAAAAAAAAAAAGACCATTTCGGAAGCTAGTCAATGATGACCCTCCATGGATTCGCCTATATAAGCTGCGGCTAAAGTTGCAAAAATAAGAGCTTGAATCCCGCTTGTGAATAATCCAAGGAACATGACGGGTATAGGAACCACCGAAGGTACTAAAGAAACAAGAACAACAACTACTAATTCATCAGCTAATATATTCCCGAAAAGTCGAAAACTAAGTGATAAAGGTTTTGTGAAATCTTCTAGGATGTTAATTGGTAAAAGTATTGGAGTTGGTTGAATGTATTTACCGAAATAACCCAATCCTTTTTTGGTAAGACCCGCATAGAAATATGCCACTGACGTAGGTAAAGCTAAAGCAACAGTAGTATTTATATCATTCGTGGGCGCAGCTAACTCCCCATGCGGTAACTGTATGATTTTCCGGGGTAAAAGAGCACCTGACCAGTTAGAAACAAAAATAAATAGGAACATAGTTCCAATAAAGGGAACCCAAGGACCATATTCTTCTCCAATCTGAGTTTTGCTCAAGTCTCGAATGAATTCAAGGACATATTCGAAGAAATTCTGACCGTCGGTTGGAATGGTTTGTGGATTCCGAACAGCTATAGTGGCTGAACCTAATAAGATAGCAATTACAACCCAAGAAGTGATAAGTACTTGGGCATGGACTTGGAAACTCCCTATTTGCCAATAAAAATGTTGGCCTACTTCCACATCGGATATATCGTATAACACTTTTAGTGAGTTGATGGAACAGGGTCGAACATTCATATTGCCCTCTGACAGAAATAGAACTTAAAAAGGAATTATTTTGATTCAGCCATCTCTTATCTCTTTCTCAACTCGCCTGCTTTAATCGTATATTTCGGATACCAAGCGATCGCATAATATTCCCAGCGATTTTTATCTCTTTTTTGAGACTCAGGGATAGTAACCGATTCAATCCATTTATGGAGTTTCCAAAGTCATTGACTTATCCTATTATTAATCAACAATTTCTTATATAGCTAGAACGGCCCTCACAAATTGCGGATACTAATTTGTTAAGAATCAATCGGATTGAAGCTATAGCGTCATCGTTCGCTGGAATCGAAATATCTGCGAGATCCGGGTCACAATTTGTGTCGATTAAACAAATTGTCGGAATCCCCAAAGTGAGACATTCTCGAAGAGCCGTATATTCTTCTTGCTGATCAACGATGATTACAATATCGGGTAACCCCGTCATATATTTGATCCCGCCAAAATATGTTTGCAATTGAGATAATTGCCTCTTCAACATTGCTACATCTCTTTTCGGGAGACAGTTGAGTTTCCCCGTATTCTGTTCCGATCTCAAGTCCCTGAATCTATGAAGTCTCATTTCTGTAGTGGACCAATTCGTTGACATACCACCGAGCCATTTTTTATTAACATAATGACACCGAGCTCTTATTGCAGCTGATGCTACTGAATCAGCTGCTTTATTTTTGGTACCAACTATTAAGAAGTGTTTTCCTATACTCGCTGCATCAAAAACTAAATCACAGGCTTCTGACAAAAAACGAGCAGTTCTAGTAAGATTTGTAATATGAATACCTTTACGCTTTGCAGAGATGTAAAGTGCCATTCTAGGATTCCATTTCCTAGTACCATGACCAAAATGAACTCCTGCTTCCATCATCTCTTCCAAATTCATGTTCCAATATCTTCTTGTCATTTCGCCCCACACTTTCTCTCTCTTTTTTTTTTTTTAAGAGGTACCTGAAATAAATAATTGTTCCGACGGAACCTTCTGCCGGAGATTGACCGTTACGTTAATACATGGTTCAAGTCACTAATTGCTTTCTATTCGTTATTATCTTTATTACCAAATCAAATGACCAGGACTAGATAGTTAAAAGAAAAGAATGAATCTGTCATGAAATTCCGTAAATGATCGTTCTGATGTATCAGGTAAATTTTTGGGGATGCAAGAACTAAATAATTCTATGTGGTGGAACAAAATATCTCTCATTTCCATTTCCTCCTGGAATAGATTCTTCTTCTTGATTTCCAAAGGAATGTTGCTGTGTTGCCTTGAACGTTGGACTAATCCTTTGAATCCGGTACCAACAGGCATCATCCCCCCCAGAACAACGTTCTCTTTCAGGCCTTTCAACCAATCAATACGACCTCGTAGAGCGGCTTTTGCTAAAACTCGAGCGGTTTCTTGAAAACTCGCTTCGGATATGAAACTTTGAGTATTCAGAGACGCCCTCGTTATTCCCAATAAGATGGCTCGGTAACAGATCGCTTCTTCCAAAGCGCGCCCTGTTCGTTCTGCTCGCAACAATCCGATAAGTTCTCCAGGTGAAAAAACATTAGACATTCCATCTTCTGAAACCAACACTTTTGATGTTATTTGACGTACAATAATCTCTATATGCCTATTATGGATCTGCACCCCCTGGGATCGATAAACCTTTTGGATCTTATTAACCAAAGAGATACGACTTTGCGCTATGGTTAGTTCAGCGCCAATCAAGAATCTCCAAGGAATTCCAAGAATTCTTGTTATACGTTCGTTCCAACCTTCAACCCTCTTTTCTAGGTTCATCGATATTGAATCAATCGAACGCGCCTCTAACACTTGTTCCACTTTTGGAAGACCTTGTGTTATATCACCCGATCTCGATTTTTCATATATAAATGTAACTAATGTATCTCCTTCATAAAGGATTTCTCCACAATGGCCATGAACAGTTGCTCTTGGAGTAGCCAAATGAGGCTTAGCTGATCTTATTACTAAGGAGTCAACGTGAACAATTAGAACTTGACCCGATTTTATGTGTGGTCCGTATTTGGATATACATACATTTTCACAAATAAACTGTCCAAGGCTAATTATTGTGGATGTCTCCTCACAATAATCGTGAGGGCGAAAGCACCAATTCAAATCGAATGGATTCAAAATGATGCATGAATCGGGATTATAAATTCTTCCATTTTCATCCATTAAATAATATGGAAGTCCTTGGAAAGTCTGTTTGAAATTGTCAAGTAGCAAATATTTATTTAACAAGATCTGATTATGAGTTATTAAATAGAATAAATAGAAATAGTAAAATGAATAAAAATTCGTGATTTTAGGTACAATCCCTAAGGGACCCAATGAATTCCTAATGGGAATCGCGGGATCTTCTTTAATTAATTCTTTTGTCACTTTGTGAGATTTCGAACCATTGAATGGGCCAATTCGAAAACAATCGGATGATGACAAAATCAGAAAAGATGGATATTCCTTATTTCTATTCAGCAACGTACGAATAGTCCCTTGATGCTGGGTAAGTGATTGAATCCTCGCCTTGAAATAAAAAGGATTGATATTGGTGCGAT